ATATGGTACAAAATTTCGCTTTAGCCAATGCTCTAATTATAGGAATAATTGGAACTTTTGTACCAAGCTTTTTGATAACATTTTCTATTAGAAATGAATTTTCCAGCATTTGACTTCGTACCACTGAAGGATTTCGCCGTACACTGGAAAAGTAACCCAAAAAGTAGAATGAATGCTCGGATAATTGGTTTATATGGATCCGTCCTGGTTGAGACCAAACATAAAAATGACATTGCCATAAATTGATAAGATAGTATTTCCATTTATTCATCACAAGAGGGGCATTCTTTGAAGCCAGAATGGATTCTCCTTTATATCGAGCATAATGAATGAAAGGGTCCTTGAAAAACCATAGGGTAGACAGAAAATCCTTAGTAAAGACTTTTACAAGATATTCCATTTTTCCATAGAAATAGATTCGCTCAAAAAGGACTACCGAAGATGTTAATTGTAAACGAGAAGATTTGTTACGGAGAAAAAGGAAGATAGATTCGTATTCACATAGATAAAAATTATATAGGAACAAGAAGAATCTTGGATTCCTGTTTGAAAAAGTAGAAATCGATTTTTTTGAAGTAATAAGAATGTTCCAATTACAATACTCGTGAAGAAAGAGCTTTAATAAATGAAAAGAAGAGGCATCTTTCACCCAGTAACGAAGGATTTGAATCCAAATTTCCAGATGGATAGAGTAAGGTATTCGTATATCTGACACCAAATTTAAATATGGAAATTTATCCTCAAAAAAAGGAAATATTGAATGAATTGATTGTAAATTATAAGATTTTACGATTTTTGTCTCCTCTAAGAAAGAGATTAATCGTAGGGAAAATGGAATTTCCAGAATGACGGCAAACCCCTCTGATATTATTTGAGAATATAAATTCTTGTTGTACCCACAAAATTTATTTTTGTTAGAATCATTAACAGAAATAATCAAATGATTCTGTTGAGACATTCGAGTAATTAAACGTTTTACAATTAGTAAACTAGATTTATTGTCAGAACCTATATTTTCCATCAAAATGGAGCTATTTAAACCATGATCATAAGCAAGTGCATAAATATATTCCCGAAAGATAAGTGGGTATAGGAGGTCATATTGCTGAAACCTATTTCGTTCTAAATATACTTGAAATTCCTCCATTTTTGAAAATTCAATTTGAGACAGGGATAGGGGGTTTATTGGGTTCTCAAATGATACATAGTGCGATACAGTCAAAACAGGGTATTCTATTCTAATAAAAAAGTGAAAAACGAATAGATACCTCGAAAACAAGTAAAACTCATCAACGGACTCTCTCTCTCCTCTTTTTTTCAATCTAATTGTTTTATGTTCATTCTAGAATAACAATAGAGTTCGAAATCCTTTATTTTCTCAACCCAATCGCTCTTTTTGATTTTGGAAAAAAACATCTTTATCAATATACTCTTTCTTCTACACATTCAGCGCCACCCCATAATGGAGAATAGTTAATAGTTAGGACTCATAAAAAAAATCAATAATCCATTTTCTCTTTTTCATAGGAAAAGCTTTTCCCACATCAAGCACTAATCTATTTTTTTTTTTAACGTAAAATTAGATCGGGTAATCATTCAAATTAAAAAATGAAAGCTCGTTGCTTTTTGTTTACCTATAATTGGAGCCGCCAGGCTCTATCCATTTATTAATTCAACCCAACTTTGATTTTTTGTTCCGAGCCAAGAATTCAAACAAAGGTTTAGATCGGCTCCAATAAGAATGAAATATTCTTCGAATTCTCCATTGATACGACATGCTACTTTTTCCATTCATTCCTTTCTGGATCAGTCGTCGTCTTACAAACTCTATCGCTGGTATGAACGAATCCATTGCTTCGTAAAAATGTGTAAAAAATCGAGTCGCACTTAAAAGCCGAGTACTCTACCATTGAGTTAGCAACCCGAATGAAACTAATATAAAAAAAAACTAAAAAAATCGAATGTGTAGATACAATAACAATCAAAAAAAAGATTGAATTCTATAATAAAAAAAATCAAAAATCCTATGGATATGGAACAGAAATAAAAAGATCCGTTTATTCACGATCGGATTATATTTGTTTGATACACTGTTGTCAATATTAATATTAATATTAATGTTGAGAAAAAACTACAATGGAGAAAACAAAAGAATTATATCTTTAGTTTAAAATATGATAATTGAAAATTTTATACTAATAATTTATTGGAAAAATTAAGTAAATTTTATTTTAATTTTAAAATATTTATTTAATAAATGGAATGTATCATTAATTAATTTAAGTAATACTTTCTATATAAATAATTATTAAATAATTATAATACTATAATACTAATAAAAAAAAATAATAATAAAAATAATAATAATAATAAATAAAAAAACAAACAATTATGTTGAATTGGCACTACAAAACTAATCGACATAGATCCAAAAGGGTGTATGTGTATGCGAAAATTAAGGAAAAAAAGAAAAGGGTAAAGATCCGATTTATTCAATCAAATTAATATTAATTAATAATTGAATCAATACAATCGAAATATGGACTAAACAATTAACCTAACCCCCTTTTTTATTTCTTCAGAGAATTCCAATGAAAACCACCTCATTGAGAGTAATGTATTTATAAACCCAATTACTTCATTTATTGATTTGCTCTTTTTTTTCTATCTGTTTTATATTCATTTATATTTATTCTATTAATTTATAAAAATCAAAAATGGATTTTTGTGGTTGTAGAAAACAGCATACTTATAGTATAGCAAATAAGAAATGAAAAAAAGAAGGTATGAATAGATGGGGGGGATAAGAGAGATAAAGGATTATATAAATATATATACAAGTTATCCACACCCTCTTTTGTTTCTTATTTCATTAATTGAATTTCGTTTGTTGATTAGGGCAAAGTTCGATAAAAACACCCGCCCTTTTTGAAATATCCTGAACAGTTCCTGTAGGTTGATCGCCCTTTTCAAGGAAATCGAGAATAACAGGAATATTTAAATAGGTTTGATTCTTTATCGGATCATAAAAACCCACTTTCCGAAGATCTCTTCCCTCTCGTCGGGATCGAATATCAATTGCAACAATTCGATAAACAGCTCATTGGGATAGATGTATGGAGATGAACAATACACCCCCCCTAGAAACGTATAAGAAGTTTTCTCCTCGTACGGCTCTATAAAATTAGATGATGCCTATGGGATAGAATATTATTATGAATTTGGATGTCAAATAGATCCAATCCATAAAATCATAAAATCAATTCCATTATGATTTATAAGTACTTTTTTTTTCTTATTCTTTTTCTTTCCCGAAAAAAAATCACTCGTATTCGCAAACTCATAACTCAAGTTGGATAACTCTCAAATAACTCAAAAACTTTAAGTATTTCATTTTTTGAGCGGTCTCTATCCCGTTTTTTGTCTATCTTCTTTAGAATAGAATCTATTTTTTTTTTATTCTTCATTCTGATAGAGTTGTTGAGACAATTAAAAAAGGTATTTACTTGTTCCAGGATCCCTTAGATTTTCCTTGAATCGTTGGGTTTAGACATTACTTCGGGGATTTTTAATCGTTTCAAAAATGGCAGCAACATACCCTTTTTTCTTTCTATCAAAGAATCATAGAAATGGATAATGGATTCCCGCAGATACACTTTTGATCGAAATCGTTTTACCAATTCCAACAAATTTTACTTTTTTTTTTATTTTTATTTTGTTTGAAACTTGCTCGAATTGGATCCTTTCGATTTCTATATATATATATATATAGATAGATAATATATTTACGAAGTTGTTCCAATTTATTAATTTTCACTAACCCTAGATACTTGCTCCTGAAAAATGAATCAACTCGAGCTCCATCATGTACTATTACTATTTAGATCATCCCCCCCCCAAAAAAAAACGAGTTCGAATGGAACAGAACAAACGATGTCGAGCCAAGAGCACCCTCATTTCTTCATTTCTATATACAAATTTCTATATAATATAAAAATAGTGGATTAAGAATCCACAGCTAATTGAATCATGTCTTTCAAGTCACACGTTGCTTTCTACCACATCGTTTCAAACGAAGTTTTACCATAACATTTCTCTGGTTTGGAACCAGTATGTAATTATGAAATCATGAATAGTCGTTGATTCAGTCGATACATACTAATCTATACGTTTTCGGAATGGGTAATTTCTAAAGAATAAAGAAGTCTCATCCAAAATTCAAATGAAATCGATATTTTCTTCTATGAATGGAATTTCTATTTTATTTATTTATTTATTTTTAACATCATTTTTAACATAATACAAATAAATAAGTTTAAGTTTAAATAAGTTCTTTTTGAATATACATCTTAAAAGTAACTCAATTTAGACACGGATCATTAAAAATAAGAAAAAAGAATCACACTTTAGCCAATATTATAGATTATAGATTGTTAAACCGAAAGTTTCTCAAAAAAAGGCAATCTTTATTCTAATATAATATTTGTATAGAATATTTGTACTCTCATATGATATGATATCTAGATCTATATATATATATAGATAGATAGATCATGCATGGATATGCTCTGGGACGGAAGGATTCGAACCTCCGAATAGCGGGACCAAAAACCGTTGCCTTACCACTTGGCCACGCCCCATTTCAAATTTCTATTCGACACTAATAAATACTAATATTAGTCTAATATTAATATTGGTTGTTCGTCAATTCCAGTTCAAATATCGAAATATCTATATCGATAGAATGTTGCGAGGCTTTTGATATGTGTAGATATAGAATTAAACGGAAATTCTTGATCATTACATAGAATGAAATTAAGATATTGTATGAAAGTATGATTTCTTATATTCTATCTTAAAAATGTTTGCTATGCTTATGCTTAATATCTTTAGTTTGGTCTGTATTTGTATTAACTCTGCCCTTTATTCAAGTAGTTTTTTATTTTCGAAATTACCAGAAGCCTACGCTTTTTTGAATCCAATTGTAGATATTATGCCAGTAATACCTGTACTCTTTTTTCTCTTAGCTTTTGTTTGGCAAGCTGCTGTAAGTTTTCGATAAGATCTTTCATTTTTATACTATCTTAGACTCTTAATTCAGAATTTATTCGAAAAAAAAAAAATTCTAACATTCTAACAATTGATAAGATCAGATAAGTCTTACAGTATGAATCCTAAAGGACTCGGCTCTTATTACAAATAAATTTATGAAAATTCCTTTCTATTTTATTTCTCGAAACCACATCATTTCTTAGTGTCAGAAGAAACATAATGTATAGTATAGGAAAATCTATTCTCTTTTTTTTTTATTGATCTTGGAGATTGTGTAATGCTTACTCTAAAACTATTTGTTTACACAGTAGTGATATTCTTTGTTTCTCTTTTCATCTTCGGATTCCTATCTAACGATCCGGGACGTAATCCGGGACGTGAAGAATAAAAAATAAATTTTTTTTGTTCTCCTTTCATGATTTTGAAATATTTCTTAGAATTTTATCTATTTTACATCTTTATATTTAAGAATAGAATATTAAATTTAATAATAATCAATTTCATATTATTTTATCTTGTTTACATCTTTATATTTAAGAATAGAATATTAAATTTAATAATAATCAATTTCATATTTTTTTATATTGAATAATAAAAAAATCAAACAAACAAAGAAAATCTATAAATTCAAGAGATAAAGAAAATACCAAATCATCGACGGAAACGGAAAGAGAGGGATTCGAACCCTCGGTACGAAAATTTCGTACAACGGATTAGCAATCCGACGCTTTAGTCCACTCAGCCATCTCTCCCAAATTGAAAAAATAGAATTCCTATGTTACATTATACAAACAAAAAAGAGAGATTGAAAAAGCTCCTCCTTTCTTTCTATCTTATCTCTCTTTGACTTATTCTTCTATTTTTATTTTTCTTCTATTTATTTTATATTAGGATATCAAATTCTATTTAAAAATTCTATTTAAGATATCAAAAATATTATAGAAATATATAAAATAGAAAGAAATATAGAAATATAGAATAAAATATAGAATAATAAATATAATAAATATTGTATAAAATAGAGTATAATTCTAATAAAAAATAAAAAAATACCTTTTTGTTTGTTCGAAGAGGTCGTGTTTTTTTTCTACAGCCCGGCCAGATCGGTACCTAGCCGGGCTTTTTTTGTTCTCATGAATCCCGCGAATCAAATTTATTTGATCTGAAAAAATACTTGTTTTGATCTGAAAAAATACTTGTTATTGAAACAAGATCAAACAAAAGAAAAACTTTTTTATTCCTATGAGATAGAACTAAAATGATAGAAGATCAAAATGCCATTTCTTATTATTCTTTATTTTTTCCAGCAAATTAACTAAAAATGTAAAAAAAAAAAAGCAAATACGAATAAAAAAAGAATGGAGATTCTTTCACAATGCATTTTCTTTTTATGTTATGACTAAAATCATTTTGTCAAGATGTATTTGTCAAAGCACCTTCAGCAAAACAAAAAGGGGGAGTCCTTTTTTTTTTCTTGATTTCATTAGGTCCCTTTTACGAAAGAAAACACGTCAAAACTATAATTTTCATGATTCTTTTATCATGATCCTTTTTTGAATTCCGACCGATTCTCCTGTTCGACAAAAGATCCGTTTATATACAATAATTGCATTGTAGCGGGTATAGTTTAGCGGTAAAAGTGTGATTCGTTCTATTGACCCCTTAATAGTTAAGGGGTCCCTCGTTTGATTCATATTCCGATCACAAACTTATTTCTTAAAAGGATTTAATCCTTTCCCTCTCAACGAACGATTCGAGGAAGAATATACATTATCGTAATTTGTATCCAAGAAGAATCAATTCGAAATTGAAAAATGGAATTCTGAAATTACGAAACATAAGTTTTTTGAATTGGATCACAATACTCACAATTTTTTGAGTATGAGTAAGGGATCCATGGATAAAGATATAGAAAGTTTATTTCTAATCGTAACTAAATCTTCAATTTTTTTATTTGTATATGAGAAATTGAAGCAAACTAGCTATTAAACGATTCCTTTAGTTTACTATAGACATCGACATAGAATATGTATTTTAGCTCGGTGGAAAAAAAGACTTTTCCTAAGGATTCTTTCAAATAGAAAAGAAATAGCGAACGAAGTAAGTAGAAAAAAATTGTTATAATTTTTCCTCCTCTTCTATAGGGATCATCTAAAAAGCGGTATGTTTTGAATGCATTCAGAACGAAAGGCTGACATAGATGTTATGGGTAGAATTCATTTCATTTTGTTCACATCTTCTCCATTTTGTTAAATTTATCTATCTCTCTCTATCTTGCATAAAGGAGCCGAATAAAACCAAAGTTTCACGTTCGGTTTTGAATTAGAGACGTTAAAAATGATGAATCAACGTCGACTATAACCCCTAGCCTTCCAAGCTAACGATGCGGGTTCGATTCCCGCTACCCGCTTATATTCTATCAGCGGATATTGGAATCTATATAATTTA